GGAGAAAAAAATGCAGGGTCGCTTGTCTACTTGGCTGGTCAAACATGGGCTAGTTCATAGATCTTTGGGTTTTGATTACCAAGGAATAGAGACTTTACAAATAAAGCCCGAAGATTGGCATTCCATTGCTGTCATTTTATATGTATATGGTTACAACTATCTGCGTTCCCAATGTGCCTATGATGTAGCACCGGGTGGACTGTTAGCTAGTGTATATCATCTTACGAGAATCGAGTATGGTCTAGATCAACCAGAAGAAGTATGTATAAAAGTATTTACCCCAAGGAAGAATCCTAGAATTCCATCAGTTTTCTGGGTTTGGAAAAGTGCGGATTTTCAAGAAAGAGAATCCTATGATATGGTAGGAATCTCTTATGATAATCATCCACGTCTGAAACGTATTTTAATGCCGGAAAGTTGGATAGGGTGGCCCTTACGTAAGGATTATATTGCTCCGAATTTTTATGAAATACAAGATGCTCATTGAATAAAATTAACAAAATAAGAAACTAATTTTCTTTTCAGTGCTACAGCTTCCGATATTCAAGGGATATTTGTTCGTTCTTTGACTCATTCATATTATTTTATTCATAGATATGTGGACTAAAAAAAAGACAATCCAAATAAGGATTCGTCGGATTCTCCATTTTTGACGATATTTATTTTGAACGAGCCAAACAAATAAGATGAACTAAACAAGTTATGCATTATGAACTTTGTACCGCGCACATCCCTTTGATGAACTATATTATATAAAGTTACCCTATAACTATATAAAACTATATAAAAAAAAATCACATATAAATAAATAGAAAAAATAGAATATGAAAGAAAATACAAAGAAATTAAAGAGTATCGGATTCAATTTGTACTAAGATGGATCTTGGATATTCCCACCCTTCAAAACTCCCTTAAATTATACTTTAAAGTCTTTTAACTAACGAATTGAACCTTTCAAATACGAATTGAATTAAAAAGAGGTTAATAATAAGGTAAGAATATAATATAGAATGTAAGAATTAGAATATAAATATAGAATAACATAGAAGAATAAAATAGAATATTTTGAAATATTTTTTCGATGGAATATTCGAATCTTTTTTGACCGAAAAGAGACATATTATTAATAAATAAAAACGAAGAGGAAACATAATTGTATTTTCTTCTTTAAATACAAATAGATATTTTTACATACTTTCATATACTCTTTACTCATCTAAAGGGGCTCCATCCTAAAATATCTAAATGGCTAAATTAGGTAGCATGATCCACATTATTATATTTTATTATATTAATGAATATGTATGTCGATCCAATCCATATCAATTAGTTTAATTAAATTGTCGAATAGATACTCATAATCATGTGTCAGGAACCAGATTTGAACTGGTGACACGAGGATTTTCAGTCCTCTGCTCTACCAGCTGAGCTATCCCGACCATTTCCGATGCGCCGTCTTCCTCATTTTACTAAACGGCTTGGGTCTATGTCAATTAAAAAAGAAAGACGAAAAAGTATTCTAAAGTCTTATCCAGGACCTGGAATCTGTAAAATAAAAAGATGACTTCGTATGTTTCAATCCAAGTAATGATTTGTATTTTGATTGTTAATCATTCCAATTTTCAACAGGGATTACTTTTTTACTCAAAGATGCTCATTTGCATGTGTATCAGATCGACCACAAGACTTCTGAAAAGATGAAAAGAAAGTTTATGAAAGAACCGAATGAGAAGGATAATTAATTTTGAACCGTTAACGAAAAGGAAAAATAAGATAAAAAATTATGGAGTCGAACGGCCTTTTTTGGGGATAGAGGGACTTGAACCCTCACGATTTCTAAAGTCGACGGATTTTCCTCTTACTATAAATTTCCTTGTTGTCAATATTAACATGTAGAATGGGACTCTATCTTTATTCTTGTCCGATTAATTAGTTATTTATCAGACTGTGGAGTGACTGATTTGATCAATCGATTTTTTCTTCAACTTGAAATCGATTCAATATTTTTATTTTATTTTTCATAATTACATTAATTATTTGAGATAGTCTTTCAGTACGTATATGTATTTAAAGGGTTATCCTTTACTTTGAATCCGCAATTTTAACGAAAGGTTCCCTTACTTTACTAATGCAAGACAGTCAACTCCATTTATTAGAACAGCTTCCATTGAGTCTCTGCACCTATCCTTTTTTATTTATTCTGTCTATATAAACTTTTTTTTTTCATTTCAAAAAATCGGATTTGGCTCAGGATTGCCCCTTTTTTATTCCAGGGTTTCTCTGAATTTGAAAGTTATCCACTTAGTAAGTTTCCATACCAAGGCTCAATCCAATTAAGTCCGTAGCGTCTACCAATTTCGCCATATCCCCTTATTCTTTAATTCTATTCTTCAATTTCTTTAATTCTTATTTTTTTGTCTACCCTTTTTCAGCTCTATCGGAGACCCATATTTAGTCTAATCAGAAATGATTCTATCATTTCTGTATCCGCAATTCAATA